GTCACCGAGCATTTTGAATTTCCCATTTATCAAAAAATCCCATTCTTTTCTCATTCTGCATTGAATCATATGAATCGATCTAGCAATGATGGAATTTCGATTCTGTTTACTGAATCACATGAAATTTTACCCAACTCCATATATATGGAATGTATGAAATACGTATGAACGGAGGAAAAAAGATGATTTTAGACTTAATTTTAGACTTAGTTAAATTGGAATTTCTAAGAGACAGATCAAAACGGAAAGGAATTGATAAATTCCACTTAGAATTATGGAGTTTTTTTATTTTGTCTAGAATAGAAAATTCACTTTATACCATTATTATGATATTACATATTCCAATCCGATTGGATATCAGAAAAATAAATGGATTCGGGATTTGATCCATTCACGGAGATAAAGACATAATAATCAGAAACAATATAATAATAGAAAGTTAATTTTTTGAGTACTTAACTCTTTCGTGAATTCCATTGTTCAAAAAATGATTTGCAGAGAACTCCTTTTTCTTTTTTTCGTAGAATTTTTATTTTTAGAATATGATTGAAGTGCATAAGAAGACTTGTATTTATTAAACCCGCGCTGCTATAGCTATCTATCCATACATCGCTCTCCTTTATTGCATACTTCTACTCGGGACAGCACATGTCGTACTCTATCAAAATTTCTATTTTCTCTTCAATCTAATCAATCTAAATTGCAGTACGACAAGTGTCCGCCAATTCCCTATAAACAGGCATCATACACAAATAATATACCCCATAAGCTAACTGTGGAACACAACTTATGTTTGGGGTTTACATATACTAATAATTGACATTATAATTGAAATTGAGTTGAGAAGGTTTTTTTTTCAATAAAAAAATCAAGACTGATTAGTTATATATCAATTTTGATTTTCTTATATCATTTATCATTAGGGAAAGACAATTTGAGATGTAAATCCAAGAGTGGGTCATGAATTTACAGTCATATAGTTAATGGTTCCAATTTGTTCTGAATTTTGGCTTTTGTACTTTTGTAACTGAAAAAAATTCCCATTTGGTTTTTTAATAGAAAAGAGAGGTATTTAGATATTGGGTGTTTTGAGATACTATAAAATTAATTGAAGGGAAGGAGCCGGCCCCCCCCAAAAAAACAAATAACAAATAAAGGGGAATATTTTCATCTATTTGGTATCGTTTTGGCGGCATGGCCGAGCGGTAAGGTGGGGGACTGCAAATCCTTTTTCCCCAGTTCAAATCTGGGTGTCGCCTGATTAACAAAAGACAAGACTCGAAATCCCTTATTCTTTATTCTCCTTTGCTGTTAGAACTCGCCGAATTTTTCCCAGCGCGTAGTCTTGAGACTTTCTTGATTGGAAACAGCAGGGGGTTCCCTTCTTTAAATTAAAGTGCCGTAACTCGTTGTATTTAGGATTCAAGGAAAGATTATAGTAGTGGAGGGGCTATCATATCAAATAAAGAGTTACCGATTTTTTTCCATTACTAATGTCGTGTCTACTGGCCGGGTCTTGAATTAGATTGGATGGATAATTGGCTTTTTTCTTTTACTTAATGATAATGAAGGACAAGAAAAATAAAGAATAGGTATCAGTATTCCTACATATATATATAGGTATCAGTATTCCTACATATATATATTAGTAGCATTCCCTTTGATACTTCAAAAGAAAAGCGTAACTGCAGTTTAATTTTTCATATTTATTGGAGTCTTTCATCAAGGGTGTTGGGTCAGAATCCCCTTTTGACTCTGCACCAGTGATTCCACTATTATTAATAAACACTAATGGAATAATTCCTTCATATTCAGAGAGATAGGGGACATAATTCACATGGATATAGTAAGTCTCGCTTGGGCTGCGTTAATGGTAGTCTTTACATTTTCCCTTTCACTCGTAATATGGGGAAGGAGTGGACTCTAGAGATACTACGAATTGAGTTGGTGAATCAAATTGTATCACTTTTTTATAGATTTTTTATAGATCGTTTTGCAAAGCATAAATAATCTTTATTAATTATTAAATCTATTGAATTTATTAATTTAATTCAATTTCGAATTAAAAAATTGAATTAATAAAAATATCTTCATTCCGAAATTGTATTGGCTTTTATTTCTGCTGTGCTTTATTGACGCGTTTGCTATCATGGCTGAAGGATTCAAAATCGATAGGATAACCCTTTTCGAATTTCGAAATCCGAAGAAGTTACCATAGAACTCCTTGGATTATCTGTAAACCGCGCAATCAATTACTTCTTTGAAATGCTAAAAAAAAGATTACTTTCTAATTTTCTATAAATTAGAAAATAATAAGAGTTGCCTCGCGATTATTTCAGATTGATTGGAATCAACAAAAATCAAATAGATAAAGGAAACAAATAGATGAAGCAAAGAAATAGAATTGAGATACTATGTACATTCCATATATTTAATTGATATTAACATTTATGAAGATCCATATACATATTGTAGATTGATCTCGATTCAGTTTGTATCT